TATTTTTTTTTATTTATAGTAAAATTATTAATAACGGTCTTATAATTAAATTAAATTAATAATTAATTTTATTATTATATTAAATATTTAATATATATATAAATAATATTAATATAATAAAAAAGGAACAAATTATATTATACATATTAATTTATTTTTATTTAAATGAATAATAATTGAACTATCATGAGTTTAATTTTTAATATTAATATTAGAAAAGAAAGAGAAAGAAAATATTTAAAATTTAATAATTTATAATAAATAAATAAATATATATAAATTATTTAATATATAATAATTACAATAAATATTTAATATATAAAAAAAAAAAAAAAAATCTATTCTGATATTTATATATATAAATAAATTTTTATAGTTTGGGGGATTTATAATAAATTTGTTTTACATGTAAATTTTAGTGTTAGTTTTTATTTATTTTAATAATATTTATTACTGGGGGGGTAGTAATTAATATTAAAAATTTAAGAAATTAAGATTTAGCAATATTTAAATTATTAACAAATTTTGTGCCAGCAGTTGCGGTTATACAAAAATTAAAATAAATTTTATTAGTTGAATTAATTAATAATAATTATAAATTTAATTAAAATTTTAAATTATTAGGTGAAATTTTAATTTAATAAAAATTTATAAAATAATTATGATTTAATAAATTTTTATAATAAACTAGGATTAGATACCCTATTATTAAAAATTTAAATTAAAAATACTAAAATAGTAAATAATTATTTATTTAAACTTAAATAATTTGGCGGTATTTTAGTTCATTTAGAGGAATCTGTTTATTAATTGATAATCCACGAATAAATTTACTTAATTTATAAATTTGTATATCGTTGTTAAAAAAATATTTTTAAATGATAATTAATATTTTAAAATTTAAATTTAAAATTAAATCAGATCAAGATGCAGTTTATAATTAAGAATATAATGGATTACAATAAATTTATTTAAATGAATATTAATTTGTAAAAATTAATTGAAGGTGGATTTAAATGTAATTTTATTTATTTTTAAAAAATGATTTAAAATTAAAATATGTACATATTGCCCGTCGCTTTCATTAATAAATTGAAATAAGTCGTAACAAAGTAGAGGTACTGGAAAGTGTTTCTAGAAAGATCAAATTAGATCTTGATAAAGTATTTCATTTACATTGAAAAGATATTAAAATTAATTAATTAATTTGGGGGGTTAAAATTAATAATTAATTAAATATCTAATAAAAAAATTTTTAATAAAATATATTTTAATGGGGGTTAAAGTATTAATAAAAAAAAAATTTTTAATTTTATAGTGAATTAGTATTGTAAAAGAATTTTGAAATATTTGAAAATAAATTTGTATAAAAGTAATTTTAATTTAGTGTATCTTGTGTATCAGAGTTTATTAATAAAATTATTTAAGAAAATATTTCTCGAATTTAAAAGAGTTAATTAATTAAAAAAGTTGTTGTATCATAAATATTTTAAATAATTAATTAGAAGTGAAATGTTATTCGTTTTTAAATATATCTAGTTTTTTTAGAAAAAAATTTAATTTTAAATTTTTTAAAAAAAAAAATTAATTAATTAATTTTTTTTTTATAAAATTTTATATTTTAGGGGATAAGCTTTAAATTAAATTTTTATATTTAAATCATTTTATTTTAAAATTTTTATAATTTAAATTGTTAATAAATTATATTTTATTATAAATAATTTTAATAAATTTAAAATTTAATTTAATTTAACTTTTTATAAAAAATTATTATTTAATTGAGTTAATTATAATTATAATGATAAAATTAGTATAAAATAAGTAAAATATATTTTATATATTGAAAATTAATTAAAAGGAATTCGGCAAAAATTTATATTCACTTGTTTATCAAAAACATGTCTTTTTGAAAATAATATAAAGTCTAATCTGCCCACTGATTATTAATTAAAGGGCTGCAGTATATTGACTGTACAAAGGTAGCATAATCATTAGTCTCTTAATTGGTGACTTGTATGAAGGATTGAATGAAATATAAACTGTCTCTTAATTATAATTTTAGAATTTAATTTTTTAATTAAAAAGTTAAGATAATTTAAAAAGACGAGAAGACCCTATAGAGTTTTATATTTAATTATAATTTTAATATTATATGTGAAATTTTAATTTTATATTTTAATTAAATATTTTATTGGGGTGATAAAAAAATTAAATTAACTTTTTTTTAATAAGAACATAAATAAATGGTTAAATGATCCAATTTTATTGATTATGAGAAAAAATTACCTTAGGGATAACAGCGTAATTTTTTTTTTTAGTTCATATAGGAAAAAAAGTTTGCGACCTCGATGTTGGATTAAGATAAAATTTGGATGCAAAAGTTCAAAATTTTGATCTGTTCGATCATTAAAATCTTACATGATCTGAGTTCAAACCGGTGTGAGCCAGGTTGGTTTCTATCTTTTAAAATAATAATAATATTTTAGTACGAAAGGATTAAATATTAAAATTAAATTTATAAAATTTGAATTTTATTAAAATTTATGTAAAAATTAAAAATATATTATTATTTTATATTGATAAATAATTAATATTAGTGATATATTTATTAATATTTATAAATAATTTAATATTAGTTAAAACTATTTTGGCAGAAAAGTGTCTTGGTTTTAGAAATCATAAATATATAAATTATTATATAAATAGTAAATGTTATTTAATGATTTAATTATGATTTTTTTAGGGGTATTAATTTTAATTTTAGGGGTATTAATTGGTGTTGCTTTTTTAACATTATTAGAACGTAAACTTTTAGGTTATATTCAGTTACGTAAAGGTCCTAATAAAGTTGGTTTATTAGGGGTTTTACAGCCTTTTTCTGATGCAATTAAATTATTTACTAAGGAACAAACTTATCCTATATATTCAAATTATTTATCTTATTATTTTTCTCCTGTTATTAGATTTATTTTATCTTTAATAATTTGAATTTTGTTTCCTTATTATTTTAATATATTAAGATTTAATTTAGGGGTTTTATTTTTTTTTTGTGTTACTAGTTTAGGGGTTTATACATTAATAATTGCTGGTTGATCTTCTAATTCTAAATATGCTTTATTAGGGGGGTTGCGTGCTGTTGCTCAGACTATTTCTTATGAAGTAAGATTGGCTTTAATTTTTATATCTACTCTTATTATGATTATAAGATTTAATTTAGGGGAATTAGTAGACAATCAAAAATTAGTTTGATTTATTTTTATTATATTCCCTTTAAGATTATGTTGAATATCTTCAAGTTTAGCTGAAACGAATCGTACTCCATTTGATTTTGCTGAGGGAGAAAGAGAATTAGTTTCTGGGTTTAATATTGAATATAGAAGAGGAGGTTTTGCGTTAATTTTTTTAGCCGAATATTCAAGAATTTTATTTATAAGAATATTATTTGTTTTAATATATTTAGGGGGTTATTGTTTAAGAGTTATATTTTATTTTAAGTTAAGATTAATTTCTTTTTTATTTATTTGAGTTCGGGGTACATTACCTCGTTATCGTTATGATAAATTAATATATTTAGCTTGAAAAAGATATTTACCTATTTCTTTAAATTTTTTATTATTTTATATTGGAGTTAAAGTTTTTTTTAAATTGATTATTTTTAGTATAAATTAATAGAATATTTAATTCTTTCTTAAGTTTTCAAAACAAATGCTTTGACAAGCTCATTAATTTTATAATTTAATTAATAATTAAAAATAATATTATCTCAATATTTATTAATTAAGGGGTTGATAATAAAATAAGAAAAATATAATATAGTTAATATTTGACCAGTAATAATATAAGGGGTTTCTACGGGTCGAGCTCCAATTCATGTTAATAAAATAATTATTATTAATAAAATTCAGAATATAATTTGGTTAATAGGGTAAAATTGAATTCCTTGGATTTTTTTATTTGAGGTTAAAGGTAAAATAGTTAAAATTAAAATTGATATAATTAGTGCAACTACTCCTCCTAATTTATTTGGAATTGATCGTAAAATTGCATAAGCAAATAAGAAATATCATTCTGGTTGAATATGTACTGGGGTAACTAAAGGATTAGCTGGGATAAAATTATCAGGGTCTCCTAATAAGTAGGGATTAGTTAATGTTAATATAATTAAAATAAATGTTATAATAATAAATCCTATTAAGTCTTTATATGTAAAAAATGGGTGGAAGGGAATTTTATCTAAATTTCTATTAATTCCAAGGGGGTTATTTGATCCTGTTTGATGGAGAAATAATAGATGAATTATTGTTATTATTAAAATAATAAAAGGAAGAAGAAAATGAAAAGTATAAAATCGAGTTAAAGTTGCATTATCAACTGCAAAACCTCCTCAAATTCAATTTACTAAATTAGTACCTAAATATGGGATTGCAGATAGTAAATTAGTAATTACTGTTGCCCCTCAAAATGATATTTGTCCTCAAGGTAAAACATATCCTATAAATGCAGTTGCTATTAAAAGAAATAAAATAATTACCCCAATTATTCAAGTATATTTTAAGTTAAATGATTCATAATAAATTCCTCGTCCAATATGAAGATAAATACAAATAAAAAATATAGAGGCTCCATTAGCATGTAGTGTTCGGATTAATCATCCATAATTTACATTTCGGCAAATATAATTTACTCTGTAAAATGCTAGTTCAATATTAGCTGTATAATATATAGTTAAAAATAATCCTGTTAAAATTTGAATTATTAAGCATAAGGCTAATAGAGATCCAAAATTTCATCATGAAGAAATATTTGAGGGGGTGGGTAAGTCAATTAATGATCCATTAATAATTTTAATAATTGGGTGAGTTTTTCGTAAAGGTAAGTAATTATTTTTCATTAGTAAATTTAATTTTAATTTGATCGTAAAGGTCCATAAAAAATATTAGTAATTTTAACAATTACTAATAATGTAATAAATAAATAAATTACTATTATTATTATTATTAAAAATGTTTTTCTATTATATAATTTATTAAGGTTAATATTATTTTCGTTATTAAAGAATATAATATTAAAAAAGTTATTGAATTCTGGTATATTATTATTTAAATTTAGTCAATTTATATTGAAATATATTAAAAATAAGATAATACAAATTATGGAAAAAATAAAATAAAAAGAAGTTTTTATAATAAAAGAAATTTTTATTATCTCATTAGAGGCAATTCTTGAAACATAAATGAATAGTACTAATAATCCCCCTAAAAAAGTTAAGAATAGAATATAAGAGAATCAATATGTTTTAATTATTATTCCTGTTAATATACATGTTAATAATGTTTGTAATAATACTATTAATCCTATGGATAATGGATGATTAAAGAAAAATATTAAAAAAGAAAAAGATAATAATAAAATTGAAATTAGTATTTTAATTTCAAAGAATAGTTTAATGAAAATTATAATTTTGGAGATTATTGATAAAGAATTTCTTTTTCTTTGAAGTTTTTAAAGAATTTATCTTAATTTTGATTTACAAGACCAATGTTTTTTTTTAAACTATAAAAACAATATTATTTATAAATAATTAACTAATGATAATTTTTAATATATTATTTGTTATTATTATTATATTTATTTTTGGTAATTTAATTTTTGTTTCTAAGCATAAACATTTATTAATTGTTTTATTAAGTTTAGAATTTATAGTATTAAGAGTTTTTTTTTTTTTATTAATATTTTTAAGAATAATTAATTATGAATTATATATATTAATAGTTTTTTTAGTTTTTTCTGTTTGTGAAGGTGCTTTAGGGTTATCTATTTTGGTTTCTATAATTCGAACCCATGGTAATGATTATTTTCAAAGTTTTAATTTATTATAATATTTAATATTTAAATGATAAAATTTTTAGTAATAATAATTTTTATAATTCCTTTATGTTTAAAAAAAAATATATTTTGAATGGTTCAAATATTTTTATTTTTTATTATATTTTTATTTATAAATTTATCAATTAGAATTATAGGATTTTCAAATTTAAGATATTATTATTCTTGTGATATTTTATCTTTTGGGTTAATTATATTAAGAATTTGAATTTGTATTTTAATAATTATAGCTAGTGAAAATTTATATAAAATTAATTTTTATATTAATTTTTTTTTATTTAATATTATTTTTTTATTAATTATATTATATTTGACTTTTAGAGTTATGAATTTATTTATGTTTTATTTATTTTTTGAGGCAAGATTAATCCCAACATTAATATTAATTATTGGTTGAGGATATCAACCTGAACGAATTCAGGCTAGAATATATTTATTATTTTATACTTTATTTGCTTCTTTACCATTATTAATGGGTATTTTTTTTATTTTTAATGAAATAAATTGTATTATATTTTATTTTTTGAAATTTTTTAATTTAAATATATATTTATTATATTTTTCTATAATTATAGCTTTTTTAGTAAAAATACCAATGTATATTGTTCATTTATGACTTCCTAAGGCTCATGTTGAAGCTCCAGTTTCAGGATCTATAATTTTAGCGGGGATTATATTAAAATTAGGGGGTTATGGCTTATTACGTGTTATGATTTTTTTACAAGAAATTAATTTAAATTTAAATTATTTATGAATTATTATTAGATTAATTGGAGGATTTTATATTAGTTTAAAATGTTTTTGTCAAGTAGATATTAAATCTTTAATTGCTTATTCTTCAGTTGCTCATATGAGTATAGTTATCAGAGGAATTATAATTATAAATTATTGAGGTTATTTAGGTTCTTATATTTTGATAATTGGTCATGGTTTATGTTCTTCTGGAATATTTTGTTTAGCTAATATTAATTATGAACGTTTACATAGACGAAGATTAATAATTAATAAAGGTATAATAAATTTTATACCTTCAATAAGATTATGATGATTTTTATTAATATCTTCAAATATAGCTGCTCCAATATCTCTTAATTTAATTGGTGAAATTAGTTTAATTAATAGTATATTAAGATGATCTTGGATTTCTATAATTTTATTAATATTAATTTCTTTTTTTAGAGCAGGTTATAGATTATATTTATATTCTTTTACTCAACATGGTAAGTATTATACCGGTATTTATAGATTTTATGTAGGGGTTTCTCGTGAATATTTATTATTAATGTTGCATTGATTACCTTTAAATATTATAGTTATAAAGATTGATTATGTAATGATTTGATTTTATTTAAATAGTTTAAAATTGTAAAATATTGATTTGTGGGATCGAAGATATGAGTAAAATTCATTTTAAATTATTAATAAAAATAATTATTGTATTTGTTTTATTTCATTTTTTTTTTTAATTATATTTAGAATAATTAATTTTTTTTTTGTTATTTATTTTATTATAAATAATATAGTAATTTTTTTGGAGTGGGAAATTATTTCTTTTAATTCTTTATCTATTGTAATATGTATTTTATTAGATTGAATATCTTTATTATTTATAATATTTGTTTCTTTAATTTCTTCTGTAGTTATTTATTATAGAAAAAGATATATGATTTCTGAGTTTAATTTAATTCGTTTTATTATTTTAGTTTTATTATTTGTATTTTCAATAATTTTATTAATTATTAGTCCAAATATTATTAGAATTTTATTAGGGTGAGATGGATTAGGGTTAGTATCTTATTGTTTAGTAATTTATTATCAAAATTTAAAATCTTATAATGCTGGGATATTAACAGCTCTTTCTAATCGAATTGGGGATGTTTTAATTTTAATAGTTATTTCCTGAATAATAAATTATGGAAGTTGAAATTATATTTTTTATTTAGAATTTATAAAAAATGATTTAATTATAAGATTTATTGGTGTTATAATTATTTTGGCTTCAATAACTAAAAGAGCTCAAATTCCTTTTAGATCTTGATTGCCAGCAGCTATAGCTGCTCCTACCCCAGTTTCTGCTTTAGTACATTCTTCTACGTTAGTTACAGCAGGGGTTTATTTATTAATTCGTTTTAATTTTTTATTATTAGATATATTTTTTTTAAAAATTTTATTATTATTATCAAGATTAACAATATTTATAGCTGGAATTTCGGCTAATTATGAATTTGACATAAAAAAAATTATTGCATTATCTACTTTAAGACAATTAGGATTAATAATAAGAATTTTAAGAATAGGATTACCAATATTAGCTTTTTTTCATTTATTAACTCATGCTATATTTAAAGCTTTATTATTTATATGTGCTGGGGTTATTATTCATATAATAAATGATTTTCAAGATATTCGTTTTATAGGAGGTATTAGTTCATATATTCCTTTAACTTGTTTATGTATAAATATTTCAAATATAGCATTATGTGGGATTCCTTTTTTAGCGGGGTTTTATTCAAAAGATTTAATTTTAGAATTAGTTAGTTTTAGAAATTTAAATTATTTAGTTTTTTTTTTATATTATTTTTCTACAGGATTAACAATATTTTATACTTTTCGTTTAATTATGTATTTAATGATTAATGATTTTAATTTATTATGTATTTATAATTTATATGATGAGGATTATATTATATTAAAAAGAATATTTATTTTATTATTTATAAGATTAGTTAGTGGAAGATTTTTAAGATGAATAATTTTTTATTATCCTTTTATAATTTATTTACCTTTTAATTTAAAATTAATAGTTATTTATGTTAGTTTTATAGGGGGTATATTAGGTTATTTTATTAGAAATATATTTTTATATTCAACTAATAAATTTATATTAACTTATAATTTAAGAAATTTTTTATGTTTAATGTGGTTCATGCCAAATTTATCTACTTATGGATTAACTTATTATTTTTTAAATTTTAGACAAAAATTATTTAAAAATATTGATTTAGGTTGAAGTGAAATTTATAGAGGTTGAGGTATGTATAATATTATAAAAAATTATTCTATTATTTATAATATTTATCAATTAAATAATTTTAAAATTTATTTATTTAGATTTGTTTTATGAATAATAATTATATTATTATTTTTATTATTATTATTTTATTTAAATAGCTTATATATTAGAGCATAATATTGAAGATATTAGGGAAATTATATTTAATTTTTAAATATTTATTTACAAAAAATGATTTTTTTTTATTTTTACAATGAAAATGTAATGTTTTTTTTAAACTATGAAAATAAGAAATAAAAATAAGAAATATTAATGGAATTTAACCACTAAAAATTAAGTTAGCAGCTTAATTTGATTTATATTTCTATTTAATTGGAATTATTATTCAATATTATCATTAACAGTGATATACCTCTTTTTGGTTTCAATTAATATTATTAAATATGGAGTATTAAACTCTATCTTTTAAGTCGAAATTAAATGCATTATTTGCTTCATATTTAAGGTAAATTGAAATTTCAATATTTTTTGAGTGCAAATCAAATATTTTTATAAATTATAACCCTTTAATTTGTTCAATTTAACATATTTTGATTTCATTCATGGTAAATTCCAATTAATAAAATTCCAATAAAAAAAAAACTAATTTTAATTCAAATAATAAAATTTACTATTTTAAATAGAGGGATAACAGGAAAAATTAATGCAATTTCAACATCAAAAATTAAAAAAATTATTGTAATTAAAAAGAAATGTAAGGAAAAAGGAATTCGAGCTGAAGATTTAGGGTCAAATCCACATTCAAAAGGTGAGCATTTTTCTCGATCTATAAATGATTTTTTAGATAAAATAATTGATAAAAATATTATAATATTAGAAATTAATATAATTATAATTATAATTTTTGTTAATAAAATGATTATTTACATTAAAATAATTAAACTTTTTGATTGGAAGTCAAATATACTAAATATATTATATAAATAGTTAGTTTCCCCATCAATAAATAGAAATGTAAAGGAATAATCATACTACATCTACGAAGTGTCAATATCAAGCTGCTGCTTCAAATCCAAAATGATGATTACTTGAAAAATGGTTACTTAAGTGTCGTTTTAAACATACTCTTAAAAAAATTGTTCCAATAATTACATGTAATCCATGAAATCCTGTTGCTATAAAAAATGTTGATCCATAAATTCTATCTGAAATAGAAAATGGTGCTTCAATATATTCATAAGCTTGTAAAATTGTAAAATAAATTCCTAAAATAATAGTTAAAAATAATCCTTGGGTTATTTGAGAATAATTATTTTCTATTAAAGCATGATGAGCTCATGTAACAGTTACTCCAGATCTAATTAAGATAATTGTATTGAGAAGGGGAATTTGGAATGGGTTAAATACTATAATTCTAGATGGGGGTCATATAGCTCCAATTTCAATATTAGGGGATAAACTACTATGAAAAAAAGCTCAAAAAAAAGATAAAAAAAAAAAAATTTCCGAAATAATAAATAAAATTATTCCTCATCGTAATCCTTTAGTGACTAAAATTGTATGCTTTCCTTGGAGAGTTCCCTCTCGGCAAATATCTCGTCATCATTGATATATAGTTATAATAATAATAATATATCCTAAAATTAATAAATTTATATTAAAATTATGGAATCATTTTACTATTCCTGTTACTAATGTTATTACACCAATTGCTCCTGTTAAAGGTCATGGGCTAAAATCTACTAAATGGTATGGGTGATTGAAATTTATTTTCATTAGTTTACTTCTCTAGAATAAAGAGTTCTAAGAATAGCAATAACATAAGATTGAATAATTGCAACTGCAGATTCTAAAATTATTAATAAAATTTGGATGATAATTAATAAAAAAATAAAATATGATGGTAAATTAGGTCCTGTTCTTCTTAATAATGTTATTAGTAAATGTCCTGCAATTATATTAGCAGTTAATCGTACAGCTAAAGTTCCAGGTCGAATAATATTTCTAATAGTTTCAATTAATACTATAAATGGTATTAAAATAGAAGGGGTTCCCTGAGGAATTATATGTATAAATATATGTTGTGAATTATTAATTCATCCATATAATATAAATCTTAATCAAAGGGGAAGAGAAATTGACAAAGATAAAGTTAAATGACTTGTTCTTGTAAAAATATATGGGAATAATCCTAAAAAATTATTAAAAAAAATAAATGAAAATATTGAAATAAAAATAAAAGTAGATCCATTAAAATAATTATTTTTTAATAAGGTCTTAAATTCATTATGTAATTTTAATAAAATATAATTTCAAAAAAAATGATGTCGATTAGGAATTAATCAAAATGAATAGGGAATGAATAATAAACCTAAAATTGTTCTAATTCAGTTAATAGGTAAATTAATTAAATTAGTTGAAGGATCAAAAATAGAAAATAAATTACTTATCATTTTCAATATAAGTTAGTTTTTTTATTGTTTATATTATAAAAAGTATTTTTAGGTTTAATATTAAAAATAAAATAATTTATAATATTGAAAATTAAATATATAATAATAATAAATAAAAAAGAAATAATTCAGTTAATAGGTATTATTTGAGGAATAAAAGAATATTACTTATATTAGTAATAATATAAATTTGACATATTTATGTTATTTATTTAACTAATTCTTTGTAATCATTAGAAGTAGATGCTAATTTACTATAAAATGGTTTAAGAGACCAGTACTTGCTTTCAGTCATCTAATGATGAATAATTATTAATTCAGTTAATAAAATTTTTAATTGAAATTCTTTCAATTACGATAGGTATAAATCTATGATTAGCTCCACAAATTTCAGAACATTGACCAAAAAAAATTCCTGGACGATTAATGAAAAAATTCGTTTGATTTAGTCGTCCAGGATTAGCATCTACTTTAACTCCTAGAGAAGGGATAGTTCAAGAATGAATAACATCTGTTGCTGTAACTATAATTCGAATTTGGTTATTTATTGGGATAATAATTCGATTATCTACATCTAATAAACGAAAATTATTAGAATTTATTTCGTTGGAGGGGATTATGTAGGAGTCAAATTCAATATTATGAAAATCTGAATATTCATAGCTTCAATATCATTGATGACCAATTGATTTTAAAGTAATTAAAGGATTATTTAATTCATCTAATAAATATAATAAACGTAATGAGGGTAAAGCAATAAAAATTAAGGTAATTGCAGGTAAAATTGTTCAAATTAATTCAATTATTTGACCTTCTAGTAAAAATCGATTAATATATTTATTTAAAAATAAATTTATTATTAAATATCTTACTAAAATAGTAATTATAGTTAAAATAATTAATGTATGGTCATGAAAAAAAATAATTTGTTCTATTAAAGGAGATGAAGCATTTTGTAAATTAAAATTAGATCATGTTGCTATTTCTAAAAAAAGGATATTCCTTTATTTATGGGGTTTAAATCCATTACATATAATCTGCCATATTAGAAATTTCTCATAATAGGAAGTTCATTATATGAATGTTCTGCTGGGGGTAAATTTTGATATCATTCAATTGATGATGATATATTTAATGGAAATAAAATTATTCGTTGATTAATTATAGATTCTCAAATAATAATTAATAGAAATATAACAGCTAATAAAGAAATATAAGATCCTAAGGAAGAGATAATATTTCAAGATATATATGAATCAGGGTAATCAGAGTATCGTCGTGGCATTCCTGCTAATCCTAAAAAATGTTGGGGGAAAAAAGTTAAGTTTACTCCAATAAATATAATAAAAAATTGAATTTTTAATAAAAATGGATTTATTGATAAACCAGTAAATAAAGGGTATCAATGAATAAATCCTCCAATAATTGCAAATACTGCTCCTATAGAAAGTACATAATGAAAGTGTGCAACTACATAATAAGTATCGTGAAGAGTTACATCAATTGAGGAATTAGCTAAAATAACTCCTGTTAATCCTCCAACAGTAAATAAAAATACAAATCCTAATCTTCATAAAATAGAAGGACTATAATTAATTTGAGTTCCATGTAAGGTGGCTAATCAACTGAAAATTTTAATTCCAGTAGGTACTGCAATAATTATAGTGGCTGAAGTAAAATAAGCTCGAGTATCAATATCTATACCTACAGTAAATATATGATGAGCTCATACAATAAATCCTAATAATCCAATTGCTATTATAGCATAAATTATTCCTAAACAACCAAAAGTTTCTTTTTTACCTCTTTCTTGAGAAATAATATGTGAGATTATCCCAAATCCCGGTAAAATTAAAATATAAACTTCAGGATGACCAAAAAATCAAAATAAATGTTGGTATAAAATTGGATCTCCTCCTCCTGCTGGATCAAAAAATGAAGTATTAAGATTTCGGTCTGTTAAAAGTATAGTAATAGCTCCAGCTAATACAGGTAAAGATAATAGTAATAAAAAAGCTGTAATACCAACAGCTCAAATAAATAATGGTATTTGATCAAAAGATATATTATTTAATCGTATATTAATAATTGTTGTAATAAAATTAATAGCCCCTAAAATTGATGAAATTCCAGCTAAATGAAGGGAAAAAATAGCTAAGTCTACAGATCTTCCTCTATGGGCAATATTAGAAGATAAAGGAGGGTAAACTGTTCAACCAGTTCCTGCCCCATTTTCTACAATACTACTGGAAATTAATAAGGTTAGTGAGGGGGGTAATAGTCAAAATCTTATATTATTTATTCGGGGGAAAGCTATATCAGGGGCCCCTAATATTAAAGGAATTAATCAATTACCAAATCCTCCAATTATAATTGGTATTACCATAAAAAAAATTATAATAAAAGCATGTGCTGTAACAATAGTATTATAAATTTGATCATTTCCAATTAGGGATCCAGGATTTCCTAATTCAGCTCGAATTAATAAACTTAAAGAAGTTCCCACTATTCCTGATCAAATTCCAAAAATAAAGTATAATGTTCCAATATCTTTATGATTTGTTGAATAAAGTCATTTTCGCTAATAAAATGGCTGAGTTTAAGCGATAAATTGTAAATTTATTAACGGGAATTTTCTCTTTTATTAAGCTTTATAGTCAATATAATGATTTAAAATTGCAAATTTTAAGTAATAATAAATTAAATTATTAAGGCTTAAAGAGATAATATTTTCTTTATAAATAATTTTGAAGATTATTAGTTTTAATTTAACTTAAAACCTTTTTATAAAAAAAATAAAGTTCTTAAAATTATCCCTAAAAGTGAAATAAATGAAAAAAAATTAATTAATAAAAAATAATTATTTTTAATAAAAATTTTAAATCATTTTATTTTAAAATAATTAAATATAAATGATGAATAAATAATACGAATATAAAAAAATAATATGATTAATCTTATTATAATAAAAATAAAAGTTATAATAAATATTTGATTGTTTATTAAAAAATTAATAATAATTCATTTAGGGAAAAATCCAATAAAAGGGGGTAAACCGCCTAAAGATAAAAAATTAATTAATAAATTAATTTTAATTAGGGGATTTAAATTATTAATAAATAATTGATTAATAAAAAATACATTTATAATATAAAATAAAAAACATATAATTCTAATTAATATGGAATATATTATTAAATAAAATAATCATAAATTTTCTCTAATTATAATTGAAGAAAGTATTCATCCTAAATTATTAATTGAAGAGAAAGCTATTAATTTTCGTAGGGAAGTTTGGTTTAAACCTCCAATTGCTCCAATTAAAATATTTATAATAATTATAATAATTAATAAATTTTTATTTAAATAATAAGATAGTAAAATTATGGGGGTAATTTTTTGTCATGTTATTAAAATAAAATTATTAAATCATGATAAACCTTCTACAATATTGGGGAATCAAAAATGGAAGGGGGCGGATCCTATTTTTATTAATATTGAAGAATTGATTATTAATGATATTATAATATTATTTTCAAAATTTTTTATTGAAATTATTTTTAATAAAATTAAAAATAAAAAATTAATTGAAGCAATAGATTGGATTAAAAAATATTTTAAAGATGCTTCTGATCTTAATAAATTATTAGATCTAGAAATTAATGGGATAAATCTTAATAAATTAATTTCTAATCCAATTCAGCATCCAAATCAAGAATTAGAAGTAATAGAAATTAATGTTCTAAAAAATAAAATAAAAAGAAAAAATATTTTGTTAGAGTTAAATATTAAAATTTAAAATAAATTGTTTATTTCTATGAATTATTTATTCATTATATTTATATATTATATTTTAGTGTAAGATGCACAGTAAATTTTGATTTTATAAGATATAGTTTAATTCTATAAAATATAATAAAGGTAGAAAACTACTTAATTTATTCTATCAGAATAATCCTTTAATCAGGCACTTTATTTAAAAAAAAGGGATTTCCTTTATATTTAGGGTATGAACCTAAAAGCTTATTTTAGCTTATTTTTAA